TTTCGCTAAAATTTGGATTGATATTCAAATTAAAAAGAAGTAAGTTGCTTGGGATAAACCAAGGTTTCTCTTTATATTTATGATAAAGTATTAAAAACTCTGGAAATAAAAAAACTTTCGGATTCGATATGAAGTGATTTAAGATTAAGAATTTTTCATTCATTCCCATCCAATCAAAAGACACCCCCATCCAATCAAAAAAGACCTTTTTATAATTGATTTCGGAATTTGATTTAATTGGAAGATAAAAAAGACCATTATTATGAGAATTCTCTGTTATTTGGTCCTTATTAGGTTCAACCTGAATATTTGTATTAAATTTCCAACCCAAATATTTTCTATCTGTATTTTTTTCCATATATATAATATCACTTTTTTCTAGATAATTCTTGATAGGAATATTATTAAGTATGTTAAAAAAAGTTTCTTTATTTTTGGTGGAATTTTCTTGCTTCTTTATTGTTTCTAATGATGATCTATAAATATCAGACTTATTCTGAGTTTCAGAATTAATATATTTATATGAGAAAAGATCATATCTATAGTTTTTTTGAAAATTCTCCTCTTTATTTGGTAATAAATATACTTTCAAATTTTGTTTTTTTTTGTAATCCAATAATGGGTCTTTTTCATAGGAATAACTTTTCTTTAAATCATCATTTTGAGACATATGGCATTGATTTATTTGATTTCGCCATTTTTGTGGGACTAATGTAGACCATGTAATCTGAGATAAATCATATTGATAATGACTTCTTAACCAGTTTTTCCATGGATTCTTTTCATAATTTGAAAGTCTTACTTTGGAATCAAATATTCCTTGTGTTCCAAAAAAATCCTTTATTTCATTCTTAAGAAAAAAAGATGGTCCATTATATTGAAGAATAGATCTTAACTTATTGAAGTTAATAACTTGGGTTTGTGATAATTTAAAAAATACATATTTTTGTGACAAGTAAGATAAATCAAAAAAAATATGTGGCTTCTGCTTACTATTTCTAAGATTATCAAAAGCCTTTTTTATAGTCATAGGCGAAATGAAGTCAATTTTATTTTGTTTTTTTTTATTAATTCTTTCTTTATCTTTATTTTTTTCATTATTGTCAATGTATTTTTCAAGAATTTTTTTTGTTGATTCCATAAAAAGTTGTAGAGAAATTCTGCGCATATTAATTATACATAAAAAGATATCTACGTATATTTTTTCAATGCAAAATTGAAATATTAATTCAATATTTTTTCTTTTTAATATTTTCCAAATTTTTGGGGGTGATTCTCGATTATTCTTTTTATTTTTTTTCATTATTTCTATTTGATTTCTGATTGTGTTTCTTCTATCAATTCTATGTTTAATCTCTTCTTTTGCCTGTGAATAATCTCTAGATTTATTTTGACTAAATGATTCATGAATTATCTGAGTGCTGATTATCGAATCCTTTTCTGTTTGAGTTTCACTTGATTCATATATTTCTCTCGGTATAAATAATGGAATTTTCTTTCCTTTTAAAAGTATTTGTTTAAAAAAAAAAAATGCTTTTTCTTGTTGCTTTGTTATTTTTTTTAAAACTCTTTGAACTCTAAAATTTAAATTTCTTATTTCGACTTTGTAGTCTATATCTTTAAAAACGGGTTCAAAAAAGGAAGGTGTTTTTCGAGGAGGACCAAAAGGATATTCTGTTTCCATTCCCAAAACTGTTAAAAAACAAGAATCAAAATCATCTTGTTGCTTTCGATCTCTATCAGAGAGTCGTAGCTTAGATCCGTGCCACGGTTTCAAATGAAAAGGATATAAGATTTTGATCTGAAAACCTTCTATTAACCAATTTTTAGGAAATTCTGTTTTGGAGAATTGAAGACCATTATAGCTGCACTTTAAATAAATTTCTCTATTCCAATCTTGGAAATCTTCATACCATTCCGGAGATTGCCGTAATAAAATACGGCCAATATTCTTAGCTATTATCAATAAGGGTAATTTAATATACCTTCTAAAAATTGATTGTGCTAGTAACAGAATACTTCTTGTTTTTTGTGCATATGGAATGTTTTCCCAGAATTCCATTGCGTCTTCCTGGTTGTTTTTTTTTATTTGGAATTGTTGATCTAAAATTTCAAATTCTGACTTTTTACCCAACCAATCTCTAATATTAAAAAAAAGCTTCATTAGGTCGGATATAGGAAAAGGAAAATCTTCCATTTTTTCCAAAAAAAGAGGGGAATGGGGATTTCCTTGAGACAGTCCCCAAATAACCATTTTACGCCTTTGAATGCGCATAGATCCTTTGATTACGGCTCGACGAAAATCTGGTTCTTCCAAATAACTTATAAAACCCGAATCTCTATTAAATTTTGTATAAAGATTATAATTCTTGAAATTAGATTTCTTAAAACTTCGTTTGGAACGAGTTAAAAAAGCTATACGTTTAAATTTTCTTGTTCGAAGCTGGTGATCCAGCCCTTGCATTATGCTTTGTTCTTTTCGTCGTTTTTTAAACATTTG